CAAGATGCTCATTGAATGATAAGAAACGAATTTCCACTTATACAATTTCAGAGATTCAAGGATTGTACTTTCTGTTCTAGATTAACCAGAATAATGGAAGTCTCATTTGTATATTAGGAGGGAATTATGGATAGGCTAACAAAAAAAAGACAGAATTATAATTAGTGATTCGTTGGGATTCTTACATTTATTTGGAAGATATTTATTTCGTATGAATTTGCGCCTATTGCTTAGACCGGTTCTAGAAAGTAAAGTCACGTCGCGACGAATTAGGAAATCGAATAGGAAATAAAATACAAAGAAATGAAAGGGTATCGAATTCGATTGATTTGTGTTGTATCTGAACCGAATCTTGTCTAATTCAACTTCGACTTTTTTTGGTCTTTCAACCAACTAATTGAACCTTTCAAAAAATAGGTATGAAATGAAGTATTGACATTATTTTTGATAGAATTTTGGTTTAGATACTTTAATTTTTTTTATTTATTTAAAATTTAAGAATATTTAATTTAACAATTTAATAAACTCTACCCATCTATTTTATAGATGGGGTATATCTCCTCAAGATAGATAAAAGTATCTATTATTACTTATGATCCAGATTCAAAATCAATATGTATCTCGCTTCATATTAATTCATTTCTAAAAAAAAGAAGGACCCCAGACAAATTAACCATGTGCCAGGAACCAGATTTGAACTGGTGACACGAGGATTTTCAGTCCTCTGCTCTACCAGCTGAGCTATCCCGACCATTCCCAATGTAGCATCCCATCCTCATTTTATTAAAGGATTGGGGTCTATGTCAATTAAAGGGACAAGGGAAAATTACAAAGTTTTCTCCAAGTCCTCTTCTAATCTCTTGGATCTTTAAAAAGACGACTTTGTAAGTGTCAGTATGCGTAATGCTATTGATTGTGAATTATTCCAATACAAATACAATAGGGATTCCTTGCTTCATTTGAATGTGTATTCTATATCACATGTGATAAGAGAAAGTCATTTACGCCCAAAGACATTTGTAAAAGAATTAGAAAGATAAAGGAATTTTGAACCGCTAACGAACAAAGGGGATAGGATAAATATTTAGGGAGTCAATATAGATAGGCTTTTTTTGGGGATAGAGGGACTTGAACCCTCACGATTTTTAAAGTCGACGGATTTTCCTATTACTATAAGTTTCATTGTTGCCGGTATTGACATGTAGAACGGGACTCTATCTTTATTCTCGTCCGAATAATAAGTTCTTTAAGAGATCTATCGGACTATGGAGTGAATCATTTGATCAATGAATATTTGATTCAATGTGAAATCAATTCACACCAATTCTTCCATTTTTCATATACAAAAACCCAGATACAGATTCGGGCCATTATTAATCATCAATAGTATTCAATAGATACGTTTATCCTTCATCCTTTCTGAAGTTTCGATTCCTCTACCAACGCAGTCAACTCCGTTTGTTAGAACAGCTTCCATTGAGTCTCTGCACCTATCCTCTTTTTCGCTCTCTGAACGCTTGTTTTGAGAAAACAAGGATTTGGCTCAGGATTGCCCATTTTTATTAATTCCAGGGTTTCTCTGAATTTGAAAGTCTTCACTTAGTAGGTTTCCATACCAAGGCTCAATCTAATTAAGTCCGTAGCGTCTACCGATTTCGCCATATCCCCCTCCTTTTGTTTTGAGATTAGGATCTGATTATTATATCATTTGCTATCTCGAAAAAGTATTTTATTTCTTACCTATCCTATAGAAAACCCGTATTTGATCCAATCAAATTGGATTTTATCATTTCTGTATCGACAATTCAATATAGATTGATATATACCCCATATATATGTTTCTCTTCCTGCCATTTTTCCCATGCAATTTTGGATACTTGAACGGTCGATTCTTTTTTTTTTCTTAACTTCCCCCTTTACGAATGAAAGCCGAGGAATGTCTAATAAGTTATAGTTATAATATAACTAATAAGAAATATAGAAATATGAAATATATAGGAGCAAAATAGAGAAGTGTAACAAAACGCATTTCAAATGTCATGTGAATTCAAAATACAAAACAAAATAAAATTTGATTATCTCAAAATAGTTAAGATTTACTATTGAATATAATAATATTTGAATTTGAATTGTATTACAATTTAGAATTTGATAAATAAATAGAAATTCTATATCGCTATATGAATCGTTATGTTCTATAATATTCAATAGAATAGAATATTTATGGAATTTATAGATTCTAGTCTGTTCTATATATAGACACTATACACTATACTAATATACTATAAGTGTATTGAATTCCTGTGCATAGAAAATATCTATTTATGTGGGCCCGCTTAGCTCAGAGGTTAGAGCATCGCATTTGTAATGCGATGGTCATCGGTTCGATTCCGATAGCCGGCTTTTCTCTATTTTTCATTTTTTTTTTCAATTTGTTAAAATTTATTAATAATAACTAATGTCCCTTTTAAATCAATGAATATTGCAAAAGTGTCTTCCC